CGAATCAATAGCAATAAGTCCTGTTTGAAGAGGCTCATATACGGAACGTCTTGAAATAATACCGGGAGCGGGAGATTCAATTAACCGAGATTCCGAAGCTGAAATTTCTCCTCGACCGTCAATAGGTTTAGCCAGGGCATTTATAACACGACCCAAATAAGCCTCACTTACTGGTATCTGAGCAATTCTTCCTGTTGCTTTTACCGAACTTCCCTCTTGTATCATCAAACCATCACCCATTAATACAACACCAACATTATTTGATTCCAAATTCAAAGCAATGCCTATAGTACCCTCTTCAAATTCCACTAATTCACCCGCCATCACTTCATCAAGACCATAAATACGAGCAATGCCGTCGCCTACTTGAAGTACGGTACCAGTATTTACAATCTTTACTTCGGTATTATATTGCTCAATACGTTCACGGATAATTTTACTAATTTCATCTGCACGAATGGTTACCATGAGTATTTCTTAATTTAATTATTTTTAGAAGAAAAAATAATGCCTATACTCTATACTATAGTAGAAGGGCTAATCCTTTATTTTATTTCTTTCATCGCCCCAAAACATGCCAATATTTGCACTGATGGTACGTAAATGTAACTCGTTATTCAAGCAACTATTCAGAGTTCCTAGAGCTCCCTCTAAGGCTTGTTGGAAAACCCGCTGTCGAACTTGATTAATCGCCCTTTGTTGTTCAAAACGAATGGTTTCGTTTTTGTAATTTTCAAATTGTTCCAAAGTCGTATAAATTGAATTAATTAAATTTAATTTTTCTCGTTCTATCTCAGAATAGCCATTCACTCGAAACCGATATGCTTCCGTTTCGACTTTCCTTAGGCGGGCCTGGGCTTTTTCCAGCCGTTCAACGGCTCCCTCTCGTAGTTCTTCTGAATTTCGAATAGTCTTCAAGATTCTCTGTTTTCGATTATCTAATAAATTACTTAATGAAAGTCGATTCTCTTTCCATTCATTTCAAAACGTCTATGATCTCTTCCCGAACCAAACATGAATCTTTTGATTCATTTGGCTCTCACACTCAATTACTTAATGGGAAATTTCCCAATCTTTTTTTTGTAATGAGCCTATCCTCTTTTCTCTATTTATATTCTATTCAAAAAAATATTGAAATTGATTACTAATACAAGAATTACTAATACAAGACCAGAATATTCGGAGGACTCTTCTGACCAAATAAATAATTGTCAGCAAGGTTGTTTTTTTCTTCAAATCCAAAGAATTCTTATTAATTTATACATAACATAGGTCATCGATTTCGCATTGTAAAAAAAGGGGGGGTGAAATAAAATACACCTATTTTTACAATTTTTCACCGTAAAGAGGATTCAAGCCATTTTATCGACATGAGTGTTCTATATCGAAAAAATTCCAAGGATTTGTTTTTTTGAAACCGTTTATGTATTAACATAGTGGTAGAAAGAGTACTACGCTGCGTCTATCTAGACTTCAAACTGCTTAAGCTTTAACCATGGTATGGTAATGGTCCAAAATTCTTGGTTGATAGAGAATCAAAGTGGATTTACCAATGAATCACGAAATGCTATGGTTCTTAAAAATATTATATTTCTTAATTTATTCAGAAGTAATTCGCGGAATCACGCACCTTTTCCTAGTCATAACGAAAAGGGTGCAGTTGGTTGGATCCAACCTATTCTTGAAATAAACAACTCGCACACACTCCCTTTCCAAAAAAAACCAATACACCGAGCACGACACTTAGATTTATTAGATTTGTTGCTAAAATATCGGTATTAAACCCGAAACTTCCGGCGGATGGCCAGTAACCCAAGCCCAAGCAAAGGAAAGAATCGGTTATAATATTTTTCATATGATCTCATCTCCTCTTATGGATAGACAAATTATCTTTCTACGATTCCTATTTTTTTTTTAGATTTTTTTTTTTTTTATTTTAGGATTAAACAAAAGGATTCGCAAATAAAAGCGCTAATGCTACAACCAGCCCATAAATTGTTAAAGCTTCCATAAAAGCCAGACTAAGCAATAAAGTACCCCGTATTTTTCCCTCTGCCTCAGGTTGTCGCGCAATCCCTTCTACAGCTTGCCCTGCAGCGGTGCCTTGACCAACCCCCGGTCCAATAGAAGCAAGCCCAACGGCCAACCCAGCAGCAATAACGGAAGCGGCGGAAATCAGTGGATTCATGATAGGTTCCTCGTACCCCAAATAAAATAAAGAAAGAAATAGTTAATGATACAATCAACCAACAGAATTAATTATTCAACTACTAAGATTTATCCAGTCAAAAAGTAATTAAGAATTCCGAATTGAGATAATAATATTTATTGAACTATCCAAACTACTTCGATATTTATTTTTTGTTTCTATCCACGTAGTTTTGGGGAATCCATACAACTTTTTTTCTTATCTTAAATCATTCTTTGAATTCTTTGTTCTTTTTCTTGATTTCATTTTTTTAGTCATTCAATATTCAATTCACAATTACAGATGAAACGGAAGGGCTTCGTTTTTTTGAATCCCTAGCAAAATTTACAGTAGCAGGGCGGCAAATTTAGATATGCAAATTAAAATATTTAAATATATATAGTTAGTTCATATATAACTAGTTAATATCTAATATCACATATACACGTGTTTCTTCCGTACCGTAAACCAATTATTTGTATCTTGGGTTCAATATCAGATCCGAGAATCATCTTTTGCTTTGAATTGAAACCTCCAAAAACGAAAGAGTTGTCTTTTAGCGATTAGATTATATACACCCAGTTCGACGCCCTTCACTCATACTCTATTTTTTTATTTCGCTTTTTTGAAAAGTTTGATTATTATTTTATTGATTATTATCCCATTATTATCCCATATGGCTATAATCAATCTAAATCAATTCATTAGACCGAATTATTGCATAGAAATATCAGAATTTGAGTAATCTAAATGTAATTTTTTTTTTTTTTTTTAATTTCCTCTGGTAATCTTTTTTTTATATTTTACTATTACACTGAATCGTAAAAAGGGATTATTTGGAAAACGAGTCAATGATGGCCTTCCATGGATTCACCTATATAAGCCGCAGCTAAAGTAGCAAAAATAAGAGCTTGAATACCACTTGTAAATAATCCAAGGAACATGACAGGTATAGGAACTACTAAAGGGACTAAAGAAACAAGAACAACAACTACTAATTCATCAGCTAATATATTTCCGAAAAGTCGAAAACTAAGCGATAAGGGTTTTGTGAAATCTTCTAAGATGTTAATCGGTAAAAGGATTGGAGTTGGTTGGATGTATTTACCAAAATAAGCTAATCCTTTTTTTGAAAGACCCGCATAGAAATATGCTATTGACGTAAGTAAAGCTAATGCAACGGTAGTATTTATATCATTTGTGGGTGCAGCTAACTCCCCATGAGGTAACTGTATGATTTTCCAAGGCAAAAGAGCCCCTGACCAATTAGAAACAAAAATAAATAGAAACATAGTTCCAATAAAGGGAACCCACGGACCATATTCTTCTCCAATCTGAGTTTTACTTACGTCTCGAATGAATTCAAGGACATATTCAAAGAAATTCTGACCGAAAGTGGGAATGGTTTGCGGATTTCGAACAACTAAAACGGCTGAAATTAATAAGATAGCAATTACAACCCAAGAAGTAATAAGTACTTGGGCATGCACTTGGAAACCCCCTATTTGCCAATAGAAATGTTGACCTACTTCCACAGCAGATATATCGTATAATCTTTTTAATGTGTTGATGGAACATAATAGAACATTCATATTGCCCTGACCTCTAAAAAAATAGAAAACTTGAAAAGGAATTATTTTGATTCAACTATCTCCTTTTTGACTTGTCTACTTAAATTTTCTTTTTTTAATATACACTAATCACATAATATTTCCGGTTATTTTTATCTTTTTATTTTTTGTACGATTTAGTAGATTTAGTAATAGTATAGTAATCGATTCCATAAATCTTATGAATTCTGAATTCCCCCAACCCAATATTTTATTTATCTTATTATTTTATCTTATTATTAATCAAGAATTTCGTATATAGCTAGAACGACCTTCACAAATTGCAAATACTAATTTGTTAAGAATTAATCGGATTGAAGCTATAGCATCATCATTAGCTGGAATCGAAATATCTGCGAGATCCGGGTCGCAATTTGTATCGATTAAACAAATCGTTGGAATTCCCAAAGTGATACATTCTTGAAGAGCCGTATATTCTTCTTGCTGATCAACGATTATTACAATATCGGGTAACCCCGTCATATATTTAATGCCGCCTAGATATGTTTCCAAATGAGATAATTGTCTCTTCAACATAGCGGCATCTCTTTTTGGAAGACAGTTAAGTCTCCCCGTCTTTTGTTCCGTTCTCAAGTCTCTTAACTTATGAAGTCTCATTTCTGTAGTATACCAATTCGTTAACATACCGCCAAGCCATTTTTTACTAACATAATGACACCGAGCTCTTATTGCAGCCCGCGCTACTGAATCAGCTGCTTTATTTTTGGTACCAACAATTAACAATTGTTTTCCCCTACTTGCCGCATCAAAAACTAAATCACAAGCTTCTGATAAAAAACGAGCAGTTCTAGTAAGATTTGTAATATGAATACCTTTACGCTTTGCGGATATATAAGGTGCCATTCTCGGATTCCATTTCCGAGTACCATGGCCAAAATGAACTCCTGCTTCCATCATCTCTTCCAAAGTTATGTTCCAATATCTTTTTGTCATTTAGCCCCACAAATTTTTTTTTTGAAAAAAAAAGAGACCAGGTATCTTGAAATAGAAATAAATAATTGTTCCGACGGAACCTTCTCTTCTACCGAAGATTGGCCGTTGATACATGATCAGGCCATTCCTTTTTTATTTAGTATTTTCTTTATTATCTTTTATTACCAAATCAAATGACTGCGTTTAAATTAAAGGGATGAATCCGCTCCTAGAAATGATTGATCTGATGTATCGCATAAATTCTTTGAAATGAAAAAATCAAAAACTTCTCTGTGGTGGAACAAAATATCTCTCATTTCTCCCTCAAATACATTATTTTTTTTTGTTTCCAAGGTAATCTTGTTATGTTGCCTTGAGCGGTTCATTATTCTTTTGAATCCGGTACCAACGGGTATCATTCCCCCTAAAACAACGTTCTCTTTCAGACCTTTCAGCCAATCGATACGACCCCGGAGAGCGGCTTTTGCTAAAACTCTAGCAGTTTCTTGAAAACTCGCTTCAGATATAAAACTTTGAGTATTCAGAGATGTTTTTGTTATTCCCAATAATATAGCTCGGTAACAAATCGCTTCTTCCAAGGCACGCCCCGTTCGTTCAGCTCGCAACAATCCAATTAGTTCACCGGGTGAAAAAACATTAGACATTCCATCTTCCAAAACCAAGACTTTTGATGTTATTTGACGCACAATAATTTCTATATGTCTATTATGGATGTGCACTCCCTGGGATCGATAAACCTTTTGGATTTTATTAACCAAAGAAATACGACTTTGCACTATAGTTAGCTCAGCACCAATCAAGAATTCCCAGGGAATGCCGAGAATTCTTGTTATACGCTCGTTCCAAGTGTCAACTTTCTTTTCTAGGTTCATCGATATTGAATCAATCGAACGCACTTCTAATACCTGTTCCACTTTTGGAAGACCCTGTGTTATATCACCCGATCTCGACTTTTCATATATAAATGTAACTAATATATCTCCTTCATAAAGTATTTCCCCATAATGGCCATGAACAGTTGCTCCTGGAGTCGCCAAATAAGGGTTAGCCAATCTTATTACTACAGAATCGATTTGAACAATTAGAACTTGACCCGATTTTAGGTGTGGTCCATTTTTCGTTTGAACTATACATACATTTTCACAAAGAAATTGCCCAAGGCTAATTATTGTAAATGCTTTTTTTTCACAATAATTATGATGGAAAAAATGCCAATTCAAATGGAATGGATTTAAAACGATGTTACTGCATAGATCGGGCTTATAAATTCTCTCGTTTTCGTCCATTAAATAATATTTAAATACTTGAAAAGTTTCCTTTACTTTGTTAAGTTGCAAATTTGTAGTTATCGAGATCTGATTATGAGTTATTAAACAATAAAATGAATACAAATTTGCAACTTGAAGGGCTATTCCTAAAGGGCCTAACGAATTCTTAATTGGAATTAAAAGATCTCTTTTAATTTCATGAATTCCCCTTTTTATCCCATTGTGATATTTTACATCGTTGAATGGTCCCATTTGAAAACAATTAGCTGATGACAAAATTATCAAGGCTCGGCATTTCTTATTTCTATTCAACAACATACGAACAGTTCCGTGATTTTGGCTAAGTGATTGTTGAATTTTTTCGTTGGAATAAATAGAATAAAATGGATTGATATTGGTCCGATCTGACTCGTTATCCGAGATCAATCCCGAACCGGACGGATCATTCCTTTTTCTGATATCCCAAGTATGGAATTCTCCTAAGTCAATTCTTAGGAAATCTCCAATCAAACCATTTGTACTTACTTCAACAAAAGAAGCGAGGGCTTCTTCTATAGAAGAACTTTTTTTGTCTTGATCCCAATTCAAGACTAAACAAGTCCGAACTAATTGAATACTTGTGTCAGAAATTCCGCGAATTGATTTTCCATTTCCATAAAGAATATAATTAAGAACTTTCAGTTCCAGATTATCCCCTTCCTGGAACAGATCTTGGGGGAAAAGTTTTACTAAATTGATACCGTCCGCTATTTCATATAGAATTACAGGTCGAACCAAAACAAAATACTTTTTTTTGGTGGTTGTGATCCATTGGACATAGATCCAATTTTTAATTTTTTTTGATTCCTTAGAATTTTTTTTTAACGTTCCGGGTGGTATCAAGATGCCGCTGTGTCGGGATATCTTATCCATCTCTCCAGGAAAAAAGATATCGCCAGAAAAGATTTTTAATTCAATCTGTTTTTTTTTCTTCTCCACTCGGACCAACCCACCTACTCGACTTCTTATATTTAAAGTGATTGGTGTATCTACTCCAACGATACTATTGTTTCGTACCATTATGTAAGAAGGTTCGGATAAAATATGCACTTCCTCGGGAATGAAAAACAATCGATCTACTTTGATTTGGTATTTTGACTTAAATTCTTTGACTCCTCGATACTCAATGAAATCCTCTTTTTTAAAAATGGAATGAATTCCTATAGTCCTATATTTAGGAATCCCTGAACTCTGCGTTCTGTGTTGAGGATCATCGAAATAAGCAAAAATACTATTTCTACGAAAAATACCATTGATAGGTATTTCAATCGAGATACCGGAGGGGCACATTAGTTCTTTGTCTTGTTCTTGAATCGATTGGAATGGAAATGGAATGATGAATCTATTTCTTCGCCTCTTTGCCAATAAATCCGAAGAATCGTGGAAAATAGCAGGATGTATAAAATGACAATGATCCGTACATATTATTTGATTAAATCCTGAATAATCCGGAATCCCTATTTCTTTTTTACCAGAAGGATTGGAACTAAAGAATTTATGTCTTACTTGATCATTACTTACTAAAAGGTTTGAAATATATCTTTCTCCGGTAGAAAGAGAATTAATGTTCATTTGATCTTGATCCTTGCGGAGTGAAAAAGAGACTGCACCGGACCTGCACGACCTTCCCGATAATATCCATAAATGACTTGTTTTTGGTAAGATATGGACATTACTATATGTAAATTCGGATGCATGGTACACATCGGTACTCCAATGCATTTCTCCCTCGGAGTCAGAATAAATATGTTTTCGAACCCTTTCTTTGAAATTCAAAGTGTATGTTCCCGCGCGAATCTCAGCAATCACTTGTTCTGATTCTACATATTGATCATTTTGAACTAATAGAAAACTTTTTGGCGGAATAGTGACGTTATGTATAATATCGTCACTTTCAATAGTTACAAACAAGTCTATATAACATAGAAAAGCGGGATGCCCATGACGTGTACGTGTAGGATGAACCAAATCCTCATTGAATTTTATTTTTCCATTAGAAGGGGCTCGCACATGTTCTGCAGTACCCCCTGTGAATACTCCGCCGGTATGAAAAGTTCTTAATGTTAGTTGAGTGCCCGGTTCTCCAATAGATTGGCCCGCGATAATACCTACAGCTTCTCCCAATTCCACCAGGTCGCCATGAGTAGGACTCCGGCCATAACACAATCGGCAGATCCAAGATGTATTCCTGCAAGTAAAGGGAGTTCGAATAGATATTGGTTGTGTTTGAAAGGTTATGAATCGATTGAGAAGTCCAATCCCAATATCTTGATTTCTAATGGCAATGCATCGTGAACCTATATATATATTGTTTGCTAATACACGACCAATTAATGTTTGGATCAAAATTCTTTCCGGCATCATTCCATTCCGGGTAGTCACAGAAATCCCTCGAATGGTACCGCAATCTGTTCGACGTACAACAATGTGTTGAACCACTTCAACAAGTCTGCGTGTAAGATATCCAGCATCCGATGTTCGTACAGCAGTATCCACAACCCCTTTACGGGCTCCGTAGCAAGAAATGATATATTCTGTTAAAGACAGTCCTTCGCGTAAATTGCTTTGAATGGGTAAATCAATCATTTGTCCTTGTGGATCCGACATTAACCCTCTCATACCTACTAATTGGTGTACTTGAGATGCATTTCCCCTAGCTCCCGAAAAAGACATTATATGAACTGGATTAAAAGGGTCAGTCATCCTGAAATTCGGATTCATTTCTTGTCGCAAATATTCACTTGTAGCATACCATATCTCAATGGACTGCCGTAATTTTTCTACTGCATGTACATTCCCATAATGATGATGTTTTTCCAAAATCAAACTTTGTTGTTCAGCATCTTTGACTAGCCATCCCTTAGAAGGGATTGTTAAAAGATCATCAATTCCTAATGAAATGGATGTAGCAGTAGCTTGATGGAACCCCAGAGTCTTTACTTGATCCAGTATGTGTGATGTATATGCCATTCCGAAGTGATCTATTAATCTGCTAATAAGTCGTTTAATGGCAGTTCCACCTATCACTTTATTGTGAAAGACTAGATTGGCCCGTTCTGCCATAAGTACCTCCATATTCCGCTCAGTGGGGTTCGGTTCGACAATGGGTTTGAGTCAATGATTGGAAAACTTCCTTTTCTTTATCTTGATTCGCGTAGAAATTTAGAAACTAGGATCATAGTTGAACCAACCAGGAAGACCTGAATTCACACCGGTCGGTATCCGAAATTTACTTAGCCTAGATACCATATGAATGGGCCCGGCAGAAGCCTTGTATAGCTTCTTCGATTTCTCGATAAAAAGAAATATGACCAACAGCGGTTCGAATGTATATACAACAAATTTGTTTTTTTATACTTCTGACTACTAGATAATGCCCATAAATCTCATGATAGGTACCTAAAGATTCGTAGTGAACTTCGATAGGAGCTTCTTTTGACGAAATAACGCGTTGATCTAGTCGCCACCGGAGCCACAAAGGACTGTCGAAATTGATTCTTTTCTGTCGATAAGCTCCAATTGCATCATAGGAATTACAAAAAAAAGGTTCTTTTTTTTTCGTATACTTATAGTTATTTTCGTGAATTCTTTCATTTTTAGAATTTCTGCGATTACGCGGATTATACCTATTTGCACAAATACCTCGACGATTCCCGCTCGTTAATACGTAAAGCCCAATAAGCATATCTTGAGTTGGTACGGAAATGGGATCCCCAATAGCCGGAGACAAGAGGTTCGTATGAGAAAACATAAGTAAACGAGCTTCCACTTGAGCCTCCAAAGATAAAGGCACATGAACAGCCATTTGATCCCCATCAAAGTCTGCATTGAATCCCTTACAAACTAATGGATGTAAACAAATAGCGCGCCCTTCGACTAAAATGGGTTGGAATGCCTGTATGCCTAATCTATGCAGAGTGGGCGCTCTATTCAGCAATACG